TATCCTTCCTCCCTATCCTAATTCTCGAGAATATGAACAGAAAATAGAAAAATCAGAAAAAAACCAATTGCAAGCCAAAATTGATTCAAATAATCGGTTAATTTTTTTATTGAACGCACTTATAGCTAACCTTAGAGGTCAAAAAAAATCTAGTGGAATAAAGGAAATCCGTAAAAAACCCCTTCGATGGTCATACAAATTAATCAACGAGTTACACCAAAATTTTAAAAAACGACGAAAAGAACAAGGCATAATACAAGGGCTGGGACACCAGCTTCGAACAAGAAAATTTAAACATATAGATTTTTTAAATCGTTCGACACGAACTTTAGAAACTTTGAAGAAGTCTAATTTAAATAATTCTAATATTGATAAAAAATTTAATAAAGATTTGGGTTTTATAAGTTATTTGGAAGAACCAGATTTTCGTCGATCCGTAATCAAAGGATCTATGCGCGCTCAAAGGCGTAAATTGGTTATTTGGGGACCGTATCAAGGAAATCCTCATTCCCCGCTTTTTTTGGAAAAAAAGCAAGATTTTCCTTTTCCTATATCCGACCTAATCAAACTTTTTTTTAATATTAAAGATCGGTTGGGTAAAAAGTCAGAATTCGAAATTTTAAATAAACAATCCCCCCCAAAAAGAAACAATCAGGAAGACGTAATGGAATTCTGGGAGAACATTCCACATGGACACAAAACAAGAGGTATTCTGTTACTAGCTCAATCAACTTTTAGAAAATATATTAAATTACCTTTATTGATAATAGCTAAGAATATTGTCCGTATTTTATTACGGCAATCTCCGGAATGGTATGAGGATTTCCAAGATTGGAATAGAGAAATTTATCTAAAATGCAGCTCTAATGGTCTTCAATTCTCCAAAACAAAATTTCCTAAAAATTGGTTAAGAGGAGGTTTTCAGATAAAAATCCTATATCCTTTTCATTTGAAACCTTGGCACAGATCTAAGCTAGGACTCTATGATTCTGATAGAGATCTAAATAAACAAGAGGATTTTGATTCTTGTTTTTTAACAATTTTGGGAATGGAAACGGAACATCCTTTTGGTCCTCCTCGAAAAACACCTTCCTTTTTTGAACCCATTTTTAAAGATATAGACTATAAAGTCGAAATCAGAAAATTAAATTTTAGAGTTCGAAGAATTTTAAAAAAAATAAAAAAGAAAGAAGCAAAAGCATTTTTATTTATAAAACAAATAATAAAAGAACTTTTAAAAGGAAATAAAATTCCATTATTTATACCGAGAGAAATATATGAATCAAGTGAAACTCAAACAGAAAAGGATTCCATAATCAGCAATCAGATAATTCATGAATCACTTAGTCAAATTCGATCTACAGGTTGGACAAATTATTCACAGGCAGAAGAAGAAATGAAACATAGGATTGATAGAAGAAACACAATCAGAAATGAAATAGAAATAATGAAAAAAAATAAAAAAAAAGTAACGCCAGGAATAAAAAAAAAGAAAAATAATAATGCAGAATCATCCCCAAAAATTTTGAAAATATTAAAAATAAAAAATATTGAATTATTAGTTAAATTTTTCATTGAAAAAATATACATAGATATCTTTCTATGTATCATTAATATGCGCAGAATCCCTCTACAACTTTTTATCGAATCAACAAAAAAAATTCTTGATAATGATAAATACATTAACAATAATGAAACAAATCAAGAAAGGAGTAATAAAACAAAACAAAATAAAATTGACTTTATTTTGTCTATGACTATAAAAAGGGCTTTTGATAATCTTAGAAATAGTAAGCGGAAGTCAGATATTTTTTTTGATTTATCTTACTTGTCACAAAAATATGTATTTTTCAAATTATCACAAACGCAGATTATTAACTTCAATAAGTTAAGATCTATTCTTCAATATAATGGACCGTCTTTTTTTCTTAAGACTGAAATAAAGGATTTTTTTGGAAGACAAGGAATATTTCATTCCGAATTAAGACATAATAAACTTCCAAATTATGGAATGAATCCATGGAAAAACTGGTTAAGAGGTCATTATCAATACGATTTATCTCAGATTACATCGTCTAGATTAATCCCCAAAAAATGGCGAAATAGAATCAACCAATGCCATCCGTCTCAAAATAAAGATTTAAACAAATGGTATTCCTCTGAAAAAGACCAATTACTTGATTCAAAAAAAAAACAAAATTCGAAAGTCTATTTATTACCAAATAAAGAGGAGAATTTAAAAAAAAACTATAGATATGATCTTTTATCATATAAATATATTCATTCTGAAACTAAAAATAACTACTATATTTATAGATCATCATTAGAAACAAATAATAACCAAGAAAATTCCACCAGAAATAAAGAAAAATTTTTTAGCATACTCAAGAATATTCCTAGCAAGAATTATTTAGGAAAAAGCGATATTATATATATGGAAAAAAATAAAGATAGAAAATTTTTGTATAAAATTAATAAAAATATTAAGGTTGAACCTAAT